AGATAGGCATTCTCTTTCTGCCTAAATACTTGAATGTAGCAGCATGGGTTGTCACTGCCCAACCCCAGCTGTGCATCGCGCGAAAATACTTATATCTCCTCCGGGGTAGACGGGTGATCATTTTCCTAGCAAGTGATTCCGGGTGCGAAAAGACAAATCCAAGCTAGATAGGAGAATGTCAGGATCAATTACCGAAGGAGATATAACTATTTCGTAAGTTGCGGAGACAGACTAGTCTAGTTGGGACAGCAGAACCGGCTTCTAATAAGAATCATTCAAAAAAAAAAGTTCGCGTCACAAGAAGTGAGTCTAGAATAAAGTATTCCGTGTGATCCCGATAATGGGATCTATTAATATACCCGATAGGATTGATGCTAGTGCACGAATGATCATAGCTATTTCAATAGAACTTTTTGAAATTGATGGAGAAACTAATGAATTTCGTATATAAGTTGTGGATGCATCGCCCCTCCCATTCTTCCCAGTGAACATTAATTTAATTATTTTGAGATAATAGTAGATAGAAATGACACTTGTGACGAGCGCTACCAGAACTGATGGGTACGAACCAGCTTTCCATCCATGCCAAAAGAGATGGAGTTTACCGAAAAAACCGGATGGTGGAGGGATACCCCCTAGGGATGGTGAACGTAAAACCGGAGAGAATGTTAGAACAGGATCCTTCATGTATAATCCCGCGTAATCCCTAATATTATCAGTTCCGGTTCGTAAACCGAATGAGGTGATACGAGCAAAAGTTCCCAGATTCATGAGTATATAAATAAACGTATGAGTTATCATACTTGCGTAACCGTTCTCCGGGTCTGCAGCAAGTACTCCAATCATAATATATCCAATTTGGCTTATAGAGGGATAAGCTAGCATACGTTTCATGCTTATTTGAGTAACGGCAATTAGATTTCCTAATATCATGCTAGAGGTAGCTAATAATCCTACCACGATATGCCACTCATTAGATAGATGTGGAAAAATGATACCGAAGAGTCGCGTAAATAAAGCTAGAGCTGCTACTTTAGAGGTGACGGAGAAAAAAGCAACGACTGGTATAGGAGAGTCAGAGTCGAAAAGAAGATTTCCGATCTTTCCGCTCATTCAGAACCGTGCATGAAATTCTTACTTCACACGGCTCTTGGTTCGTAAGAGATTCACAACTGATATTGCTCCCAGAACCTTCCTCGTGTATGTCTCAAACCCATTCTTCCTTGAATAATTCATAATCATTCAATATGAGGACTAATTGTTAACTTCTCGGGGAATCCCTCATCATTTGGTTAGATTACCCACCAGCAGTTTCGTCTCGAATTTTTTCTTGCTTGTCTGTCCTTCTTCATTTTTCACCGGAATCCTTTCAACAACTAAAACTACTTGTTGAGTTGGTAGGCACACACGCTGGGCGGGAGAGACAAATTGCGACTTTTTTCGTTCCTTG